TTGTTATAGGAGTTTTGATAGATAGGGTTCGACAAAAGAACTTAGTCATAACATAAAAATGGATTGTGCAAAAATCCATAGTTTTTTTTATTATTTATTCTAGTTATTCTAGTAAAATAAATGTAAATAAAAAGAAAGAGGAAGAAAAGAAAGAATCGAAATGATATTTGGATTCTATATCATAGGAACGGAAATAGTACTTCTTCTGCTTCTGATTGTTGATTCAATCCAATAACAAGATTTTTTTGTTACAACAAGTCAGATCGCAGAATCATAGAAAAAATTATTTATTTGAGTTGAAAATAAAAAAATGAGCCCGGCCGGGTCAGTACCCGGCCGGTCCGTGGAAATTGGAAATAAAAAAGTCCCTTTTGAGCGAAATCAAAATGAAATGGAATTACTGATAAAAGTTGTATATATTTATATTCTATATAATAAAATTAAGAATCTATAGATATATAGATTAATAATACCCTAATAAGATTAATAATACTCTAATATTAATATAAATAAATAAAAATTAATATAATTAATATATTAATATAAATAAATAAAAATATAAATAAATAAAAATCTATATAACAAAATAACAAAGGTCTATATAACAAAGGAAAGAGGGCTTTTTTCAAGCATTTCTTTTTGCGTGCTGTAACTGTAACATAGTAATTATCTTTTCTAAATTAGGAGAGATGGCTGAGTGGACTAAAGCGTCGGATTGCTAATCCGTTGTGCGAGTTATTCGTACCGAGGGTTCGAATCCCTCTCTTTCCATTTCGGTTTTTGACAGTGGAATAGATCAAATCCTAATACCATTTATAAAAATGAAGCAAGGAACTCTCCCTTTTTTATTCTTCCCGTCCAGGATTACCAGGATTACGTCCCGGATCATTAGATAGGAGTCCGAAGATGAAGAGAGAAACAAAGAATATCGTTGCGGTGTAAACAACGAATTTAAGATTACGCATTGTACAACCTCCCATAGAATTTTTTTGTAAAAAGAAGAGAATGGATTCTTCGTTTTTATTTTTCTATTTATATACGCAATTATACGCAATTTTTATTTTTCTATTTATATATATACGCAATTATACGCAATTTTTATTTTTCTATTTTTATACGAAAATAGATTCCTCGTTTTTATACTACATAGCCTATTTTGACACCAAGAAATAAAGTGATTTCTAGAATTTCTAGAAATCGAAAAGAATTTTCAGAAATTCATTTATAATAAGAGTTGAGTTTTTCATTACAAAAAAAAATTCTTTTATACCAACAATTATATATTGTGGCGGACTTTAATCCAAATAGGGTTCTTCGGCGAAAAAGGGTCAGAATGAGGAAATGGGATGATCCAGCTTTATCATGGCTATCCAAGAATTTCAATCTTTGAATTGAGGGTTCGGTTCGTTCATAGTGTTCATAGTGTAAGACTTATCTAATCTTTTCAATTGTTACAATTTTTTTTTCTTGAATAAATCATGAATTTTTCTAGGACAGTATTAAGGATCTCATCGAAAACTTACAGCAGCTTGCCAAACAAAGGCTAAGAGAAAAAAGAGAACAGGTATTACTGGCATAAAATCTACGATTGGATTCAAAAAAGCATAGGCCTCGGGCAATTTGGCGAATAAAAAACTACTCGAAAAAAGGGCAGAATTCAAACAGATACAGATCAAATTAAAGATATTAAGATTAAGCATAACAAAATTTTGTTCTTGGAGATAATTTTGATTGAGTTATTAATATGTTTTTTGATATAAGGAAAAAAATGAAGAAAGGAAAATAAGGCAGACTAAACAATACTTCTTTGAACTCACCCAATCAAAAAGCCTTCAATTCTTACAAGAGAATAGAAGAAATCATACTTTCATACAATATCTTAATTGAATTATATGTAATGATCAATAAATTCGGTTTAATTCTCTATCCATACGTGCCAAAATCCTAGCAAGAATCTAATCTATTCCATAGTTATTTGGAACTGGAATTGACGAACAGGGAATACCCATATTAGTGTTTAGTAGTTTCAAATAGAAATCTAAATGGGGCGTGGCCGAGTGGTAAGGCAACGGGTTTTGGTCCCGCTATTCGAAGGTTCGAATCCTTTCGTCCCAGAGCCTACTCTTTTTATATATCAGAATAACGATATCCGAATCTAAATTGCTCTTTTTTTTTTAACAACCTTCTTTCTAAGAGTCAAATATTGGAGAAAATGTGATTCTTGCTTTTGATTTTTAATGATTTCTTAAGATTGGCACTCGAAGAACTGTGAGATTGGCGAATCTATTCTATCGAGTTATTTGATCTATCGAGTTATTTGAAGATGCAAGGCAGATTCAAAAAGATTAGTTTATTTGTGTTATTTATAATATTCGTAATATTATTATTATTAATTATATTATTAATTTATTATTAATTAGAATAGAAAAGCTTAATATTAATAAAAGTATAAAAAAATAAAAATATATTGTATTCATACAATATGGGTTAATTTGAATTCTTATTGAGGCTTTTTCTTCCTAAATTATCTATTTATTTCATATAGATTCATATAGAAGGAAATTGATTTCATATAGAAGGAAAAAGTATAGATAGATTACTATGTATCGACTGAACCAATGACTATTCATGATTCCATAATTGAATCAATGTTCCAAACTAGAGGAATGTTATGGTAAAACTTCGTTTGAAACGATGTGGTAGAAAGCAACGTGCGACTTGAAGGACATGATCGGCTGTGGATGTCAAAACCCACCACCTTCCATTATGTAGAAATGAAGGTGCTTTTGGCTCGACATCCTTTGTTCTGTTCTATTATAATCCGTCTTTTTGTTGGGTTGTAATGTAAATAGTACAGGATGGAGCTCGAAGAGAAACATCCATTTTTCAGGGGCAAGGATCTAGGGTTAATTAATGGAAATAAATAAGTTGGAACAACTTCGTAAGTCTATTTTTGATATAGAAATCGAAAAGCTCCGATTCAAACTATTTTCAAATCAAAAAGAAAAATTGTTGGAATTGGTAAAACTCTTTCGATCAAAAGTGTATAATGCGGGAATTAATCGTTCATATGATTCTTTGATAGAAAGAAAAAAAGAGAGAAAAAGGGGCATGTTGCTGCCATTTTTGATTAAATATCGCCGAAGTAATGTCTAAACCCAATGATTCAAGACAAAGATAAAGGATCCTAGAACAAGGAAATACCCTTTTCAATTGTCTCAACAACTAGATCAAAATGAAGAATCGAAATCGATTCTAAACGAGACAAACAAAAAAAGGGGTTAGAGACCACTCAATAAAAGAATGCCTAAGGATTTTTTTTTGAGCATTTTGAGAGTTATTTGACTTGAGTTATGAGAGTACGAATGCTTTTTTCTTCTTTTTTTTTGAAAAAAAAAAGACGGGTTTAAATGTCTAATTGATTTGCCGGGTTTATGGATCTTTTTGACATTCTAATTACATACATTATAATTCCATACATAGACATAACTTTTAATAGACATAACTTTTAATCATTTTTTTTTTTTTTTCTCGAGCCGTACGAGGAGAAAACTTCTTATACGTTTCTAGGGGGGGGGTATTATTTAACTACATCTATCCCAATGAGCCGTTTATCGAATCGTTGCAATTGATGTTCGATCCCGAAGAGAGGGAAGAGATCTTCGAAAAGTTGGTTTTTATGATCCGATAAATAATCAAACCCATTTGAATGTTCCCGCTATTCTCTATTTCCTTGAAAAAGGAGCTCAACCCACAGGAACTGTCCATGATATTTTAAAGAAGGCCGGGGTTTTTACGGAACTTAGTCTTAATCAAACAAAATTCAATTAATGAAATACAAAAAAGAGGGGGTGGATGACTCATATCTAGCTTTGTATAAATTTTTCTTTATAATTTCCTCCCCCCTCTTTTGTTTTATTCATACTTTTTTATTTATTATTCGTATTTCTTATTGCTTTGCTACTATAGAATACCGTGTTCTATAACAGATTTTATTGAGCTAATTTTATTGATATAAAATATAGAGAAAAAAGATCAATTGAATAAATGAAGTAATTGCATTTAAAAAAATAACATAAAATAAGATAAAAAAAAAAAAATAACATAAAATAAGATAAAAAAACAGAGAAAATAACAAGAAAAAATAACATATAAAAATAGAAAATATTAATAATAATTAATAATAAATAATAATAATTAATAATAAATAATTAATAATAAATATTATAATAATAAATATTATTAATAATAAAAATAATAAATATTATAATAATAAATATTATTAATAATTAATAATAAAAAATACAATATAATAAAAAAAAAAAAAAAAATTGACTTAATTCTTTTTTTCATTGTATTTTTTTATAGTCTTTTTTATATTCTTTATTCTTTTCTCAACATTTATATTCAAAATTTACAATCATATTGACAACAGTGTATCGAACAAATATAATTCGATCGTAGATAAATAGATCTATTTATCCCCGCCCACAAGTTTGGCACTTCACTTCATTCAAATAATGGGTTCTTTCTTTGAATTTGTTGTGATACAAGAAGTTTTTTTTATTGTAATTGTATATTGTATTGAAAAAAAAAAAAAAAATGGATAACAATGGAATGAATAAGACAGGAGGCGGTCCACAAATTTTCACTTATTCTATTTCTATGTTTTTATCTTAGAATTTCGTGTATTTTTATTTTATTCAAATTTTTGCTAATTTCATGTTTTGATTGCCTCGTGCAATTCCATTTTTTTTTTATTCCGATTTTTTTCGGGTTGCTAACTCAACGGTAGAGTACTCGGCTTTTAAGTGCGACTAGCATCTTTTACACATTTGTATGAAGAAAGGGATTCGTTCATACCATCGGTACAGTTTGTAAGACCACGACTGATCCTGAAAGGAGTGGATGGAAAAAAGAGCATGTCGTATCAATGGAGAATTCTAAGAATCCATTTTTTTTCCGGATCAGTCCAAAAAAAAAATCGTCTTTGAATTTTT